TACAATACGCCCGGTTGCTTCGCGCGGATTTTCATAACCCTGCTGAGCAAAAATGGGATACGCATTTGAGATAGATGCTTGAGTGATGATATATATCATAAACGATACGGAAATAGATCGAATAATTTCTTTCTTTATCGTGATCCAAGAAAAAAAAAGGTTATTTTGAATTTGCATAGTCCAATCATTGATCCCAAAAATTTCTACAATAAAATGAGGTAGGTCACTCGGATAGTTCCCTATCCACAAGTCTGCTATTTCCATAAATTCTTTTACTCGAATAGAAAATATTCGAGGGGAAATCTCCGTAGGTTCGAAGGAGTGGGTACGTCTTAAAATGCTTTGCTTATGTGCAAAGTAAGAAATATTCGAGTTGAATCAGTCATTCATTGAACGATAAATCACTACAAGTGATGGAGATAGACGATTTAAGTAATGGAAGATCCAATATTTAAAAATTGTATCTATAATGACTGGAAAAGTAGAAACAAGGCCAGATATTATTTTCTCATTATGACCAAATCCAAAATCTTTGTAGACATAGCCAATCATTAGTTCCCAACCATGGGGCGAATGGAATCCGATACATAAATCAGTTAATAAAAGAATAGAAAAAGCTTTTATTGTGTCACTTAAATTAGATAGAAATTCTTGAACCCAAGAGTTAAGAATAAGAAGTTCTTTATTACCTAAAATTGAATAAGCACTAAAAATAATGAAACAGATTATATTTGTCGAGAAGTGCAAAATCATATGGATATGATCCTCATTGTTTATCTTTATCAATTGGATCGTTTCTTTGTGGATTCCTATATGAGCCCTTTGCAACCCTATTTCCGGGTATTCTTTTATTATTTCGTCCAATAGGAAGAGTTCTTCTAATTCGATGAATTTTTCTATAATACTCTTTTCGTGAATATCAGTCAAAAAATTTTCGGATTGTGTAGTATTCCACCAATCAGTAACCCAAGATTCAACACTTTTCTTAAATGAAAGAGAAACCCACCAAGGCAAAAATACTATAGATAGAACAGAAAGAAAAGGGAGAAATGCTTTCTTTTTTTCCATTTTTCATCTTTGAATTGCTAATGAACTCGCCTCATTCTTCGAATCTATGCGCTGCGATCTACTATTTTTATCAAACATAAGTTCTATTCTAAGGCATCGAACCCCGGAATCTATTCCTTTTTTTTTGATTTCCCATTCATTGATTATGAATCTAGAAAGAATATAGAATAAGAAAGAGTCGACTTTAAATGAAGAAATAATAAAAATCTTGTTTACAGATAATCTAATTGATCCAATTTGAAACTACTTCGCGTTCTCGATGAATGCTAAAGCGAAACTAAAAAAAACAAACATTGCAAGGAATAGTATTCCGATTTCGACTTAAAAGAACTCCCCTTTTCTTTTTTTATTTATAGAAATTGCTATTTCAGTTCAAAATACTTCAATTGGTACGCGTAAAAAATAGGCCAATTTGGCAGCTTTTTGCTCAATTTCACCCAGGGTCAAATTCTCATCAGTACGCGTCAATGGAATGGCTCCCTGTCCTTTGATTTCCATATAAAGGATACGACTAGGATAAATGCCTTCTTTAACTTCTATTCTGATCGACTGAATATCCTTCATACGGAATCGTAGGAAGATGCGACGCTTTTTCCCAGGAAATCCCCAACGAAAAATACACACTATTCCTTCTTTTAGATCGAATCGATCATAGCCACTCCCCACATTCCACGAAATTGTACACCACAAATAGGAACTAATAAAGAGACCCGCGATCCCGTAGAAGGACATCACGATCCCTTGTGGAAAAAAAACGATTTGCTGATATGGAACTAAAGATATAAAATTCTTACCGAGATAGCTGGAAGTTCCAACTAAGACGAATCCTAATGAACCTAAAAAAAGGATCAAGGCCCAGAAGAAATTACTTAGTTTTCGAGACCCCACTATACGCTCTATCCATATATGTTCGGATCGCCAACTCATATTAGATCTAGTTGCATTTTTTTTTTATTGGACTGGAGAAACTTTTTGGTTCCGAAGTAACTCTCATCAACTAGTGCCATTCGCATGTAACCCTTTCCGTTAGGAATAATCGGAGTAATTCGTCGAATGGGTTAGGTATAAAATAAAAGAATATCCCTTTTTTATTTAGGATCTTCTAGAAATATCTACATACATATAGATAGATCGACTTTCCGTTTCAGGCATCTTCCTCGATCCCAATCTATTTGGAAATAATTCGAAACTTATTTCCCTATATTGTTTGTATATTTCGAGCATCTATTTACGGATATATACGAGCTGCTTCATTTATGCCCCTATGTTATACCATAACAACTCTACTAAATGCACATCTGTATTAGCTATATCTAAGTCTTGAAAAAAAAAAATGGATGAGATTTGAACCCATAAGATCTAAGAAATCTTGTTTTTTTGAACATGAAGAAATAAAGACGCCATTGCAATTGCCGGAAATACTAGTCCTACT